CTGCATCTCTTCCGAGACCAGGACCCTTTATCATGACTTCTGCTCGTTGCATACCTTGATCCGCTACTGTTCGAATAGCATTTCCTGCTGCGGTTTGAGCAGCAAAAGGTGTCCCTCTTCTTGTACCCCTGAATCCACAAGTACCAGCGGAGGACCAAGAAATAACCCGACCCCGTACATCTGTAACTGTCACAATGGTGTTGTTGAAACTTGCTTGAACATGAATAACGCCCTTTGGTATTCGACGTTCACTTTTACGTGAACCCATACGTCCAGTCCTACGTGAACCGCTTCTTGGTATAGATTTTGCCATATTTAATTTCAGAGATATAAGTCAGAGATATATGGATATATCCATTTCATGTCAAAACGGATCTTTTTTTATTTGTTCATCGGTTCCTTTAGAGAGGCCCTTTTTCGAAAGATTATCCTTGTCTTTGTTTATGTCGCGGATTGGAACAAATTACTATAATGCGTCCCCTTCTACGGATCAGTCGGCATTTTTCACAAATTTTACGAACGGAGGCTCTTATTTTCATAATTGTTATTCCTTAACTGAATTTCGAATCTACTTGGAAGAAAATAAGTTTCTTGAAATTTTTGAACCGTGAATTGGATCCTCATGAAAGGAATGTTGAAAAACCGCCTACTCATTCGAATCTTTGTTGTGGTTGTGGAGTCTAGAAATTATGCACCCCCCGTTTGAAGCATAACGGCTTACTTGAATTTTTATTCTATCTCCTGGTACTATATGTATAAAACAGTGTCGGATCCTTCCTGAAGCATAACTTAGAATCTGACTTCATTATCTAAATGAACCCGGAACATACCATTGTGAAGTGATTCAGTTAAACCTTCATGAATTTTTTTTCTTCTTTTATTCTAGGCAACCCCTCCTTGAAGTATCAACTAAGGTAATAAGGAGTAATATTAGACAACTTGGCTTTTTTCGTTTTTTTCACAACTAGGAAGTTACGGATACAATTCGGATAGCAAAAAAATTACCATATATAGCACAAAATTTCTCCGCCGATTCCTTCTAGTCGAGCTTCTCGGTCTGTCATTATCCCCCGAGAAGTAGAGAGAATTACAAGCCCCATGCCGTCTAAAATTCTAGGAATTCGTTGATAGTTAGAATAGATTCGTAGACCAGGTCGACTGATTCGTTTTAAATTGAAAAGAGTTTCTTTCCTATTCCTTCTATGTCTTAGTATTAAAACCAAAAAATATTTGTTATTTTCTACGAGTTTTCTTACGTTTTCGAGAAAACCCTCTCGTAAAAGTATTTTAACAATGTTTTCGGTCATGTTAGTAGATGCTATTCGAACCGTTTCTTTTCTATCCATGTCTGCATTTCGGATAGAAGTTATTATGTCAGCAATAGTGTCCTTACCCATGATAAACTAAAATTATTGTTGCTTCCAAATTTTGATATAATCAACATGTTCTTTTTTTTTTTATTTTTATAAAAATTATTAAAGAAAATTCTTAAAAGTATATACGTGAGACATAATTTACTAGTGTATCTATTTTATTTAAATACTATCACTCTATTGGGGTCTCATATTCATATTATAATACCTCCGGTGCTAATGAAACTATTTTAGTAAAATTTAACTGTCTCAATTCCCGGGCAATTGCGCCAAAAACCCGAGTTCCTTTTGGATTTCCTTCTTGATCAATGACAACTGCAGCATTGTCATCATATCGTATTATCATACCATTATCGCGTTTGAGTTCTTTACAAGTACGTACAATTACAGCTCTGATCACTTCTGATCTTTCGAGAGGCATATTTGGTACTGCTTCCTTGATCACAGCAACAATAACGTCACCAATATGAGCGTATCGGCGATTATTAGCTCCTATGATTCGAATACACATCAATTCTCGTGCCCCGCTATTGTCTGCTACATTCAAATGGGTTTGAGGTTGAATCATATCATTTTTTTAATCTGTTTTTTTAATGTAAAATAAAGCAAAGGACGAAGTAAAAAAAAAAAAAAGAAAGAAAACCTTGCAATTGTTTTTTCATACTCAAGACTTCTTTTTTTTGGTTCTACATTTCTATCCCGAAATAATGAATTGAGTTTTTATAGGCATTTTGGACGCCGTTATTGAAATAGCCCTTCGAGCTATATTTTCGGCTACTCCACCCATTTCATAAAGTATTCTACCCGGTTTAACAACAGCTACCCAATATTCCGGGGATCCCTTCCCTGAACCCATACGGGTTTCCGTGGGTCTTACTGTAACAGGTTTGTCTGGAAATATACGTACCCATATTTTTCCGCCACGGCGTACATTTCGTGTCATTGCTCGGCGCCCTGCTTCGATTTGTCTAGCTGTAATCCAAGCGGGTTCAAGTGCTTGAAGAGCATATTTACCGAAACAAATATTATTACCTCGAGAAGATATTCCTTTCATTCTTCCTCGATGTTGTTTACGGAATCTTGTTCTTTTGGGGTTATAGTTGATGGTTCTTTCTCAATTCCATCTC